ATAGTAAAGAAAAAAACAAGAAAAAAAGAATTATAAAATAATAAGAAGAACTCACATTTTGATTCTATTTTGACTCTATATCATAGGAATGGAAATAGTTCTTCTTATTATTGTTGTTGCTTTAATAACAAGCATTTTTGTTTTCAAATCAGATAAATTTTTTTCTATCTATGATTCATTGGAACAAAAAAGGGCCTGGATAGGTCAGTACCTATCCGGGCCGTGGGAATAAAATAAAAAGGCCCTTTTGAACAAACTCAAAGAAAGATTCTTTTTTTTTCTATATTTCTATTGGAAATATATTTTTCGAGCCCTTACTTTATGGAATTGGAATTGCTGATAAAAGTTGTATATATCTATATAATAAAAAGAGATAAAAAAATAATAAAGAAAGATAAAGAAAGACTTTTTCAATCTTTACTTTATGTATGGGAGAGATGGCTGAGTGGACTAAAGCGGCGGATTGCTAATCCGTTGTACGAGTTATTCGTACCGAGGGTTCGAATCCCTCTCTTTCCGTTTCCATTGATGAATTGATATTTTATTTATCTTTCGAATTTCTCGAACCCTTTTTCTTTTTTCATAGTTAAAGGTGTGGAATAGATAAAATCCGAAGAAAATTTGAAAATCAAGTAAGGAAAATGCCTTTATTTTTTATTCTTCATTCTTCACGCCCAGGATTACGTCCCGGATCATTAGATAGGAATCCGAAGATGAAGAGAGAAACAAAGAATATCACTACTGTGTAAACGAAGAGTTTGAGAGTAAGCATTACACAATCTCCAAGATCATTTTTTGGGAAAAAGAGAATAGATTTTCCATTTTTATACCACATATCCTATTTTGACTCCTATTTTGACACCAAGACATGAGAAGTAGTTTCTAGAAATGGAAAAGCATTTTCAAAAAATCATTTGTAATTAAGAGTCTTTCATTGCCAAAATTTTCTTTCATACCCACAATTAGATATTGTGGGGGACCCTAATTAATAGTGCCTTTCACTGGAAAAAGGAAAGGGTTAGAATGAGGTGATACAGATTTATTGCGACTATCCGATACTTTGACTTTCAATGTTTTAATTGAGGGTTCATAATCTAAGATTTTTCTAATCTTATCAATTGTTAGAATTTTTTTTCTCGAAGAAATCATGAATTTTTCTAGGGCAGTATTAAATATTTCATCGAAAACTTACAGCGGCTTGCCAAACAAAGGCTAAGAGAAAAAAGAGCAGAGGTATGACTGGCATAACATCTACGATTGGATTCAAAAAAGCATAGGCTTCGGGCAATTTGGCGAAGAAAAAATTACTCGAATAAAGGGCAGAATTAAGACAGATACAGATCAAACTAAAGATATTAAGCATAACAAACATTTTGTTCTTGGAGATAATTGAATTTTGATTGAGTTATTGATATGGTATTGATATAAGGGAAAAAAGAATAAAGTAGGGTAGACCAAAAAATCCTTCTTTTTCTTTTAACTCACCCAATCAAGAATACTTCAAGTCTCAAAAGAGAATAGAAGAAATCATACTTTCATAAATATCTTAATTGAATTATATGTAATGATCAATAAATTCAGTTTAATTCTATGTCTATACGTGTCAAAATCCTAGCAACAATCTAATCTATTCCATAAATATTTGGACTGGAATTGACGAACGACTAATAACAATATTAGTGTTTATTAGTGTCGACTAGAAATCTAAATGGGGCGTGGCCAAGTGGTAAGGCAACGGGTTTTGGTCCCGCTATTCGGAGGTTCGAATCCTTCCGTCCCAGAGCATACCAATTATATCAGAATAAAGATTGCTTTAAAAGTCGGAGGGGCCTTTGATTCTATGCCCATCCCCTTCATATTGAAGGTTAGTTACTTAGAAAAACCTTACGTCTCATATCCATTTGCATTCTCAATGATGCATTCTAGATCGAAATCCGAAAGAAAAGCCTCTATATTCCCTATCTATTATTCCCTATCCCTTAAATGAGGTAGCCTAATTATTAATTCTCTGTGGATTGTTTTATTAAAAAATAAACAAGAGGGTTTTCTTGGTACTAATGGAATTCAATTAATGGGATTAAATCTCTTAAGGCTAGGTTAGGGGAAACTAAAATAAAAATAGGAACAAAGACTCGTTTGGCTTTGTACCTAGACAAGATAGTCTAGCATCCCGTAAAAGAGGATCTTTTTTTTTATTTATGATTCATCATCCCATATTATTTGTGAAATAGATCAGTAAATAGATCAGTAGTGGAAGGTATCAATTTCAATATCGGTGTCTGTACAAATCTCATTAACAAACAATCAAGTTACATATGTAACAAATCCATTTTCTTTGAACCTCAGTTTTAGGTATTTCGTCTTTGGCTCTAATGAATTATTGTAAATCTATTATTGTAAATCTATGTAACAATTCAGACGGGGCAATTCATACATTCTATTTACTTTTTACTTTATGGAAAGATTCTTATGGAAAAATTACAGAAAGATTACTGAACCTCAAGTCAAACAAAATATAACAAAATACCTAAAAAATGAGGAAGGAAATTTTTAGATGTATGTATTTGTTATCGTTCTATTTCAGCGACAATGAGGTTTCGATTTTCGTGAAAAAGATTTATGATCTTTAAAATTTTTTAAATTAAAATATTTCACATAGAATATCCATAATTACTTCCAGTAACAATTGTTCAGTCTAAGATACAGAAATCTCCTATTCTTTCGGTTCTTATTTTATCAATCATATGAAAGAATAACGATCTAAATCTTCTTCACGAAAAAAAACGAAGAGAAATTGGATTTGTTTTTGATCTATCTATTTGCTTTAAATCATTGTTGGTTCAGTTCAAAACGAAACATGGATTTATCTCTCTTATTTATAAGGATCAAATGCGGTTTTTTTTATTGTTTGTAAAACTTTATTCAACTCAAATAATGATGTAATGATGTCGAAGTAGTCAATTTTTTCAATTAAATATTTGTAATGATTTATTATTAGATTAGTCTTTCGTACTTGAAGAAGTATTAGATTGATGAATCTATCCTATTGTGTCACTTGAAGATGCAGATTCAAAAATAACTCATTTATTTTATATTTGTATCCTTTTATTTTTATATAAATTTGATTTTTATAAAAATTTTTATAAATATATAAATATAAATGTCTATTATATTATGTATTATAAAATATATAATAATATTATATTTTATCATATCTATAATTATTTTAGAATATTTATAATAATATATATATAATTATAGATATTCTATTATTATTATACTATTTATATATTATAGATATTCTATTATTATACTATTTATATATTATAGATATATTATAGATAAATTATAGATATTAGAATATCTAATTTTATATTTATATGTAATTTTATAGGTATAAAAGATATAAAAATATAAATCATTTTATAGATAGATAATCTATCTAGATTATAGATATAAGAAAATCTAATAAAAAATGTTGCATTCATACAATAAAATACGGGATTAAGTTGAATTCTTGATGAGACATCTTCAGAAAAATATCTACACATCCATAAAAAAAAAGAAACAAGTATAGATTACTATGTACCGACTAAAACAATGACTATTCATGGTTCCATAATTGAATCAATTACATACCGGCTCCAAACTAGAGGAATGTTATGGTAAAACTTCGTTTGAAACGATGTGGTAGAAAGCAACGTGCGACTTGAAGGACATGATCAGTTGTGGATTTTTACACCCACCATTTTTTTATATTCAAATTTTATTATATAGTTATATAGGAATGAAGGTGCTCTTGGCTCGACATCGTTTGTTCTGCTCCACTAGAAGAACCCCTCTTTTCTTTTTTTGTTGGGTTGTAATGTAAATAGTACATGATGGAGCTCGAGTAGAAAGTATTGATTCATTTCTCGGGGGCAAGGATCTAGGGTTAGTGCCAATCAAGAAGTTGGAAATACTTTGTAAGTATATCTTCGATATAGACGAAAGGATACAATTCAAGCAAGTTTAAAATCCAAAAAGAAAATTTGTTTGAATTTGTAGAACACTTTCAATCAAAAGTGTATCGTGCGGGAATCAACCGTTCGTATGATTCTTTGATAAAAATAAATCACAAAAAAAAGGTATGTTGCTGCCATTTTGAAAGGATTAAGGATCATCGAAGTAATGTCTAAACCCAATGATTTAAAACAGAAATAAAGGATCCCGGAACAAGGAAACGCCGTTTTCAATTGTCTCAAAAACTAGGATTAGGATCAGAATGACGAATACAATAGATTTTAAACGAGACAAACAAAAAGGGGGTTAGAGACCGCTCAATAAATGAAATGCCTAAGGGTTGTCCTTTGAGCTATTTGAGAGTTATCCAACTTGAGTTATGAGTACGAATGATTTTATATTTTTGGGGAAAGAAGAACAAAAAAAAGGACTTAAATTAAATCATAGTCTAATGAATTTGATGATTTTATAGATCTATTTTCCATTGGAATTCTATACATCGACATAACTTTGAATCATTTTTTCTCGAGCCGTACGAGGAGAAAACTTCTTATACGTTTCTAGGGGGGGGGGGGTATTGTTCACCTACATCTATCCCAATGAGCCGTCTATCGAATCGTTGCAATTGATGCTCGATCCCGAAGAGAAGGAAGAGATCTTCGGAAAGTGGGTTTTTATGATCCGATAAAGAATCAAACTTATTCAAATGTTCCTGCTATTCTATATTTCCTTGAAAAAGGAGCTCAACCTACAGGAACTGTTCATGATATTTCAAAGAAAGCGGAGGTTTTTACGGAACTTCGTCTTAATCAAACGAAATTCAAATTCAATCAATGAAATACAAAAAACGAGGGGGGGATGACTCGTATATAGCTTTGTATAACTTTCTCTACTACTGCCCCTTAATCTATCTTATTGATATAAGATGGATAGAAAAAAGATCAAGTGAATAGATGAAGGAATTATATCTAGAAATATAAAATTCTGACATTACCTTC